TTTTTTTAGTCTAATTCGTAAAATATGTGAGTGTAAAAACGTGTAAGTAAAAAAAAGTTTTTATTTTTTTTTTATTAAGCATGCGCAGATATAACTCCAGCTATCTATATACGTCCCCCCCCTTTTTTCTTTTTTTTTTTATATATTTATTATATTACAGCTTTATTCGGAACAACCCCTGCCATACTTTATCAAAAAATCTCTTTTATATATTCAATATATTCAAGAAAAATTGTAAAAAAAAGTGAAGCACGATAATTTCGTGAAAATTACCTATAAACATCATATACAGATAAGATATCTAATTAGATAATATCTGTGTAACAATTTTCTTTTTGTTATCGGGTTTACATATACCCATAATTGCTGTTATAATTGAAATTGATAAGGATTTATTTATTTATTTTTTTTGAAAAAAAAAAATAAAAACTGATTACTTATGTATCAATTTGAATTTACTTATATCATTAAGTAAACACAAAGGAAACACTGTTTTAGATTCAAATTGAAGAATCGTTCATGAATTTACAATCAATAGTTAACGGTTCAAATTTGTCCTAATTTTTTGGTTTTGTGACTGAAAAGCATATATCTATTTTTCAAAGGGGAAATAATGGTTATAGATATTTGGGATTTTAAGATACGCTACAATCAATCGAAGGGATTGAACCAATTGAAACAAAAAAGTAAGGATTTCTTTTATGAAAGGTTTTAAAGAAAACGGGATGCAAAATACAAGTACAAGAAAAAAAGCAAAAGGGGAAATTTTGTCATATATTTTGTATCGTTTTGGCGGCATGGCCGAGCGGTAAGGCGGGGGACTGCAAATCCTTTTTCCCCAGTTCAAATCCGGGTGTCGCCTGATTAACAAAAGAGTCGAAATACCTTCTGTTTTGCTGATATAACTTGCCAAGTTTTTTCCAGCAGAAACAAGCGGAGGAAAAAGACTCTGGATACTTGCTTGATTCTAAGTATCTGGGGGTTTATGTTCTATAAATTAGGGTTTAAGGAAAGCTTATAGTCAGGAAAAAGAACTGGTAACTTTTTATATTATATGATAGCCCTTCCACTACTAATGTAGTGTCTACTGGCTGAGTCTTGAATTCGATTGGATAGTGGAGGGTCGAGGGGGAATCTAATTAAATTATTAGTTGTGGTTAAATTATTAGTTGTGGAAAGAACAGAAGATACTTTGTATACCTACTCAGGAAAGTTTATGAGTACTCTGGCATTCAATCAATAGTAATTTGATTGAATGTATAATTAGCTTTTTCTTTATTACTTATATATAAGTACTTATATATACTTATAGTTTATGTACTTTTACTTATTTATATATAAACTATAAAGTTAAAAATTAAAGTACAAAAATAAATTTTGCCTTTTCGATAACCTCTAGTCAAGAGCATAATAGGACGTCTTCGATTATTTCATAGGGCCGATCGGAGATGGTAAAATTTATATTAAATAAATGGGAAAAATGAAAAAGCAATAACAATAGGGGTATTCGATATATAATGATCTATCTTGATTCTATATTTTTTATTTTTGACTTAATGAAAATGAAAATGAAAGGCGACAAAAGAGAGAATAGGTCTTATTATTCTGACATGTTATTAACATTCCTTTGATACTTCTGCTACTTCAAAGGATATCTCGGCATATTTTGCTTGTGCTTAATGTTTTCCGATTATACTAGAAATCTTATAATTATAAGAACTGTTCTAATTGGATTTATTGGATTGTTTCATCAATGGTGTTGGATCAGAATCCCCTTCCCCCTTTTGACTATGCGCAGGAAATTCTACTATTATTAGTGAACAATAATTGAATAATTCCTTCATAGAGATCGAGGACAAAATTCACATGGATATAGTAAGTCTCGCTTGGGCTGCTTTAATGGTAGTCTTTACATTTTCCCTTTCACTCGTAGTATGGGGAAGAAGTGGACTCTAGAAATACTACTAATTGAGTTTAGGAATCAAACTGTATCAATTTTTTTTATAGATCGTTCTGTTCTGGAAATACTTTTTTTTAATTTGACTATTTCACGTTCAAAATTAAATTTGAAAATATTTTTATTTCGAAATCCGAAGAAGTTCCCATGAACCCCTGGATCCTCTGTCAACTGCTCAATCAATTACTTCGGAATGCTAAGAATAAGATTACTTTATTATGGTATAAACATACCCCTTATTCCTTCATTGATTTGAATCTTTCTTTCAATGGATATCGGAATTCCTATTAAAAATAATCAGAAGTCTAGGAATAGGAATTAGAATCGTAAAGTAAAAGCTGTCTTTGGGATTATTTCAGATTAATTGGAATCAACACAAATCAAATAGAAATAGATGAAGCAAAGAAATAGAATTAGAACATAAAACTCTGTACATTATATATGGAATTGATATCTATATATCAATTCCATATATGAATATAATAATGTCGATTAATATATATATTAAATTAACCTGTATCTTCATACAACAAACTTTATACAGTATAATAACAATACTAGATAGTATGGGAGATAAATTTTTTTCTACCACACTATCTAGTATCTCATAGAATACTGCTGAGTATAGTTCGATCATTTCATTTAAAACGCGAAATTTGAATCCTTTTTATTTTATTTCTTCTATTGATAAGAACTAAAAAGTCACAAGTTTAATTCAAATTAATCACGTTGACTTATTGTTTTTACGTATATTATAAGTAAAAAAGCAGTAGGAACTAAAATGAACAGTGCAGTAGCAATAAATGCGAGAATATTTACTTCCATAATTTCAATTTCGTTGTTTAATTTTTCTTTAATTCGCAATAACTCGGGATTTAATCCCATAGAGATGATAAATCTTTTGTCTGTAAATTCAATGGGATGAATATGAATTACACTTGATGTAATCGAATCGGATCAATATCATGAATAAAAATATCTGACAAATTGAATCATCGTCAAGAATGGAATATTATAAGATAGGAAAATCTTTTATCCATACCGAACTCCAACGTAAATTCCTGATATAATCAAAAACACCTTTAACTTTATTTTCTTTATTTTATTTTTAGTTAAATTTTTCATTCTTTTTCATCCTTTCTTTTCTATAAACCAGCGCCCTCCTTGTACAACCATTTGATGAAGTATCATCTAACCGCCTTTACGCTTACCATTGGTTCTAAACAAACAATAGAAGAAATGAAAAAATAAAAAGGATTCCTGTTGGAAATGAAATTATACTATTTGTACCCCCTTTCACAGAAAAAAGGAAGGATGAATTGCTGTATTTTTTATTGGATTTGGATCCATCGGGACTGACGGGGCTCGAACCCGCAGCTTCCGCCTTGACAGGGCGGTGCTCTCACCAATTGAACTACAATCCCAAGGAAATAACATTATAAAATAAAGTGTACAGTATACATATTTATATGATTTCATTCAAAAAATTTCGATATGGATATGTTCTTTAGCACGAGCGGCATGGATTACTAATAATCATAATATTTTCATTATTTCCAAATCAATGGCTAGTCGATCTTTCAATGAAAAAGGTCTTTTTTCTTTACTCTTTTCCTTAGACTTTACATCTTGATCTGAGTCTAGATCATTAGAATGTAAATAAATAGCGATCGCGGTAAAGATAAGATATATCAATAGCTGAAAATTTTACGTTTTTTCTATTGGGATCGAGCATTTCTAGAGAACAACAAAAGGGGTATATCATTTCATGATGGATCAGTGAATTATTGGGCCGAGCTGGATTTGAACCAGCGTAGACATATTGCCAACGAATTTACAGTCCGTCCCCATTAACCGCTCGGGCATCGACCCGGGAAAAATCAATTCAGGCTTAGCGATAATCCATGATCCACTTCCTTTCGTAGTACCCTACCCCCAGGGGAAGTCGAATCCCCGCTGCCTCCTTGAAAGAGAGATGTCCTGAACCGCTAGACGATGGGGGCATATGTGCACAACCACCATCATACTATGATCATAGTATGAATAGTTTTTTAAAATTGTCAATATAATGGAATCATATGAATCAATGCGAAGGATCTTTCTATCTTTCACGATTATATAATTTTTTGATTATTTATATTTCTGAATCGTTCATTCTAAATCAATATTCTATAATTCAATAAATAAATCTATTTTATTTTTTTTTATTGTTAATTTTTATTGTTAATATTATTTATTTTTAATAAATAAGAAATTTTTTTCTCTAACAATTTGTTTGTGGGGGACAAGCATAATCGCTTTATTAATGATTCGATGAAATATTTTGGATTTAGGTTGAATTGATAGGTACATATATCAATCAAATGAATTTCATTATGATGGCAATTAGCATCTGGCTTGAAAAAATTCCTTGCATTGATATTTTTGAAAGTAAAAAAAAACCTTTTTTACTTACACGTATACCCTAATAACTTAACTCAATTATGTAAATCAAATTTATCGTTCCTGAGTGAACCACTATACGTCTAAAATAAAATATATTCGAACGCATAAGAGATATCTAATAAGAGATATCTATATGTAAAAATGTAAAAGATCTATTTATATACATATAATATGTATATACACTAAATATTAAATATATAATATAGTGACTCGCGCCTTATTCAGGAATTGAATCAAACATGCCCTTTTAACTCAGTGGTAGAGTAACGCCATGGTAAGGCGTAAGTCATCGGTTCAAATCCGATAAGGGGCTTTGGTTTTTTCATAAAACTCCCGCGGTAGTATTTATATTTAAAGGAAGAATAGAGATATTTTTTATATTTGTATTTGTAATAAAAAAAGTAACAAATTATATTAATTTAATTGATTTTTAATTAATTATTTAATTATAATGAATTATAGTTATTACTTATTACGGGTGACCATTTGCTATTATGTTTATTATATTTAATATATATAATACGTAATAGTATTACGTTTATACTGAACAATAATACGTTGTCTGCTTGAATCTCAAAATATTCCTAATTTCCTATTT